TTTACCATATTCTGAGTTCAATGGTTTCAATAAATCCCCTACAACAGTTCGTCTTGGACCAGATCTAGAACTATCCTCAATGGTTTGTGTAGCCATAAATCCTATTTTTTATTCATTGAGATCTGTTGACTTTGTATACCATTCCGCTGTAAATAAAGGATTTTACCCTATAGATCTATTGTGGTCTTGAATTTATATAATAATGGAAACAGCAACTCTAGTTGCCATCTCTATATCTGGTTTACTTATAAGTTTTACTGGGTATGCCTTATATACTGCTTTTGGGCAACCCTCTCAACAACTAAGAGATCCATTCGAAGAACATGGGGACTAGTTGAAGTAATGAGCCCCCAATATTGAGATTGGGGGCTCATTACTTCAATTGAGATAATGAAAAATCATTTCACCCCTTTTTAGTTGGAACTTTAGGGGGTTCTCTAAAAAAGATAGCGAAAAAAATGATTCCTAAAGTCGAGACTAAGAGGAATGTATAAACCAATGCTTCCATAGATTTGATCGTGGTTTACAATTATAGCTTTCATACCTGTTTTTGGGAGAGCATCTCCCGGATAAAGAAAAAGAAAGAAAGAACAAGAGTAAAACAAAATGCAATGATTCAAATCAAGATTTATTTGGTTCCCATCCAAAACGAACAAACGAAGGCTCTATCAGACTACCTGTCTTCTTGTAGTTGGATCTCCAAGTTTTTGGAATGCTCCAAATTCTACTTGAGCATCCAAATCTGGGTCGATACCAGCAAAAACATCTCTAAACAAGGTTCTAGCACCATGCCAAATGTGCCCGAAAAAGAACAGCAGAGCAAACGAAGCATGTCCAAAAGTAAACCAGCCCCTTGGACTGCTACGAAAAACACCATCTGATTTCAAAGTAGCACGATCTAATTCAAAAATTTCACCTAATTGAGCACGTCTAGCATATTTTTTCACAGTAGCAGGATCACTATAAACGACTCCATTGAGTTCGCCACCATAGAATTCAACAGTTACACCTACTTGTTCAACACTATACTTCGATTCTGCCCTTCGAAAAGGAACATCGGCTCGAACAATTCCGTCTCCGTCTACCAAAACAACTGGAAATGTTTCAAAAAAAGTAGGCATACGACGTACAAAAAGTTCACGACCCTCTTTATCTCTAAAGATAGGATGTCCTAACCAACCGACGGCTATTCCATCTCCATTGTCCATTGAGCCCGCTCTAAACAATCCCCCTTTTGCCGGATTATTGCCGATGTAATCATAAAAAGCTAATTTTTCAGGAATTTTAGACCAAGCTTCTGATAAACTTTGATTTTCGGCTAGCCCAGCACCAACTCTTCGATATATTTCTTGCTGGAAGTATCCCTGATCCCATTGATAACGAGTGGGACCAAATAATTCAATCGGGGTAGTTGCCGAACCATACCACATAGTTCCAGCAACAACAAAAGCTGCAAAAAAGACAGCAGCAATACTACTGGAAAGGACGGTTTCAATATTTCCCATACGCAATCCTTTATATAGACGTTGAGGTGGACGCACACTAAGATGGAAAAGGCCCGCTAATATACCCAATGTCCCTGCTGCAATATGATGAGAGGCTATTCCACCCGGAACAAAAGGATCAAAACCTTCTACACCCCATGCGGGATTTACGGATTGTACCCTTCCGGTTAGTCCATAAGGATCGGACACCCATATTCCAGGACCATACAATCCTGTTACATGAAATGCCCCAAAACCGAAACAAGCCAACCCTGCAAGAAATAAATGAATTCCAAAGATTTTGGGCAAATCCAAAGAAGGTTTTCCAGTACGTTCATCACAAAAGATTTCGAGATCCCAATAGACCCAATGCCAGATAGCCGCCAAAAAGCACAAGCCCGAAAACACAATATGTGCCCCGGCCACACCTTCGTAACTCCAAATACCCGGATTCGTTATAGTCCCCCCTGTGATATTCCAACCGCCCCACGAATTGGTTATTCCTAAACGAGTCATGAAGGGTATAACGAACATACCCTGTCTCCACATTGGGTCAAGAACAGGGTCGGAAGGATCAAAAACTGCTAATTCATATAGAGCCATCGAACCGGCCCAACCAGCAACCAGAGCTGTATGCATTATATGGACAGAAAGCAAACGGCCGGGATCATTTAATACAACGGTATGAACACGATACCAAGGCAAACCCATGAAAATACCTCTTATATCAACAAAAAATACACACTATGTAACTTTATTGCACTGGAAAAAACTAGACTATGGACCCTCCCCTTTATAGTACATTATCTCAGATAAATAATTAATATTTGTTCTAGTTTTTTTAGTAATAATAGAACAATTCTATTCATAGAAATAAAAAGAAGCAGATCTATTCTATACCCGATAAGTAACAATACGCAATGGTGGGGGGTTGACCCTATCTTTATATGAATGTTTATATTAGTGAATGTAGATATATATATATATATTTGTTTATGACTTGCAGGACCTGTTCGTAAAAACTTTCCTTTGTTCATTTGGTCTTCTTTTTTTTATTTATGATTTATAAATACAATCGAAAAAGGAGAAATCATTTTTAACACAATAAACCTATTCTTATTACGTTTCCACACCAAAGTGAGATATACGACTTCATTTTTTTATACATTAAATGCCCATTGGTGTTCCAAAAGTGCCCTTTAGAAGTCCTGGAGAGGAAGATGCATCTTGGGTTGACATATAGTGCGACTTGTCAGATATATTGGGTTATATGGGATTTCCCCATTCTCTTCCCCGATCGAGATATCCTCCCCTTCACCCTAAAACAGATTGATTGAATCGTAAAAAATTTGGGGCGTGAAGTGTAATGAAGTACAGTTAGATCGATTTTTTGGTTTGGGAGTGTATTCAGATTACTATTAGAAATTTAGAATAATTTATGGTTGGCTTAGTTGAACTAATACAATGAAGCACCCAGGCTCTGTTTAAAAAAAAACTCATTAGTAAAATATCTACGATTACTACTTCTATCATGTCATAGATTTGGCAGAAAACATGAAGAAATTCAGAAAAGAGGGAGGTCTCGTAGTAAAAAGACGCGGTATTGCAGTATTTGTCCTATATGTGCAAATCCAAATCGGGCCAATCTTTACTCAGAGCAGAAAATAAACCTAAAAGATTTGAAGAAGCCCATCCAGAAACAAGAAAATCACATTGCGATTGGAATTAGATCTCGATGAAAACAATACATCAATGAGAAGTTAGTTCAATACGTTTAGTACATTATTTTTTCTTATTATTTATATTCGATTATAATAGAATATAAATTAATATAGATATAATATAGATTTAAGGGGGTAAAAAATCGTCTTTCTTGAAAAATGTAACTTTCGTTAGAAGTTAGAAAAGACCATTATGAAAAAATATGAAAAAAAAAGAAAGAGGGTTGAAATCGACACATTGATTCCTTTTTGAGATTTTTGGTGAACCGTATGCACCAAAAGGTGCATGTACGGCTCTTAAGGGATAAAATTGGATCCTAATCAATCGACTTTATCGAGAAAGACTACTTTTTTTAGGCCAAGAGGTTAATAGTGAAATATCGAATCAACTTATTGGCCTTATGGTATATCTCAGTATAGAGGATGATAACAAAGATTTGTATCTGTTTATAAATTCTCCGGGCGGATGGGTAATACCCGGAATAGCTATTTATGATACTATGCAATTTGTACAACCAGATGTACAGACAATATGCATGGGATTAGCCGCTTCAATGGGATCTTTTATTTTGGCAGGAGGAGAAATTACCAAACGTCTAGCATTCCCTCACGCTTGGCGCCAATGATTCTTTTTTTTATCGAAAAAAGAAGACTATGCCTACGCCATATAAATATTAAGTAATAATAGCATGGCACTTCGAGTTCGATATGCAAAAATTGTTTTTTTTTTTCAAAACCATTCGATTATGTATCGAAAGAGTAGTATGAAAAAGGGGGTATTTACGATTTTATCTGATCTATCAGGAGCCTATTTCAGTGTCACAAACTTTTTTTGTTTTAAGTTTTCACACCAGAAAGCTTAAAACAATATTTATGTTAGGAAAGAATATGAAAAAAAAAGAAACTTTTGGATTGCTGAATAACAGACAATACGGAATAAGAAAGCAACGGAACCATCATAGTATTTAAAAAAGATTCTCATCTCAAACAAAAAGGAAGGGTGGTTATTGGATCATTTACTGATCTGGGTCTATCAGATTTCGATTTCTTCGATGGAAGGTAAAAATAAATCCCATACTATAGTAAAGCCGTATGCAATACGCAAAAGATGCCTGTACGGTTATTCAATTCAATCTTTGTTTGGTTTTTCTTTTTTATCTCCCTCGCCTTATCATGCGAGATAGGGGAAACCTTTATGATGTTCTATTATCAGGGTAATGATCCATCAACCCGCAAGTTCTTTTTATGAGGCACAAACGGGAGAATTTATCCTGGAAGCGGAAGAACTACTGAAACTGCGCGAAATTATCACAAGGGTTTATGCACAAAGAACAGGCAAACCTTTATGGCTTGTATCCGAAGACATGGAAAGGGATGTTTTTATGTCAGCAGCAGAAGCCCAAGCCCACGGAATTGTTGATCTTGTGGCATTTGAATAGAATAAAAAATGATCCGAAAGGATTCCTTGGAAATACACGATTTGAGATTTCATTTTCTTTTCTTAATCTTCTTACCAACCAGATTAAATATAATATCTCTATTAATTAATATATTAATAGAATATAAGTAAATTTATAATCATCGGGTTAGGATTGATCTAAACCAGCTCATTATGTATATGATTCACCATGCCAACTATGAAACAACTTATTAGAAACACAAGACAGCCAATTCGAAATGTCACAAAATCCCCCGCTCTTCGGGGATGCCCTCAGCGCCGAGGAACGTGTACTAGGGTGTATGTGCGACTCGTTCAGATCATAGACTAAGACAAAAGAAAAGAAAGGAAAGATATTTTTACCGTATGGGTGATTTGATTAAGATAGTGTGAATGGAGGTCTTCCATTCACACTATCTTAACTTAAAAAAATCTATTAATAAGAATATTATATATATATAGATATATATATTCTTCTATTGTGTATCAAATTTATGGTTTCGCTTGGTGAAAACCGAATCACCTCAATTTGCAATTGAAAATGAGAAAGACTTTCCCATTGGTAACAAATCAAATAGTTACCCATTAAGCGTGGAAAATCCTATTGCAATTAAAGAAAAATTATGTCCGAAACGTTACAAGAACGGACTAAGAGGGTCAACTACCCAGCAAATCTTCATACTTAAATACCGTTACCGTATAGCTAGATTTCGTTGTGAAAGACCTATTACTAGATATTTCATGGGTAGAGCCGAAGAGTGTGAACTGTACAAGTTAACAATAACATTGATTAAATGAAGATTCAATGAAGGAATGGGCTCCGGTGTATAGAGAGGACCTCGCCGTTCGTTTAAAAAGTAATCATAGAAACGATGGAACCCGCCATTTCTTTATCTATTTCTATTTAATTTACTATGATTTTTTAATACTTAGTATCAATACAATTTCTTATTTCGAGGTTAAATGTTCTTAGGTAAAAAAGAAAAAAATTGTGTGGTTGGGAAGGTTATAGTAGCAAAAGCCATTGGAATTTTTATTTTATACATTGGAAGAATCCATTTTTGTTATTAATAGACTAAAAAGGGGAAAAGAATAACTGAAAAAAATCAATATAGTTATTCATCGAAGTCTCATTTATTCAATGACCAGAATTAAAAGAGGACATATAGCTCGAAAACGGAGGACAAAAATTCGTTTATTTACATCAAGCTTTCGCGGAGCTCATTCAAGACTTACTCGAACGATTGCGCAACAAAAAATAAAAGCTTTGGTTTCGGCTCATCGGGATCGAGATAGGAAAAAAAGAGATTTTCGCGGTTTGTGGATCAGTCGAATAAATGCAGTAATTGGCGAGAATAAAAAAAATATATACTATATTTATAGTAATTTAATGCATAATCTGTACAAAAGGCAATTGCTTCTTAATCGTAAAATAGTTGCACAAATAGCTATATTCAAGGGGAATTGTCTTTTTATGATTGCCAAAGAGTTTATTTTATAAGAATCAAAATTCCCCGGAGACTGAACTCCGGGAAGGTAGTAGAATAGAGATTTGTATGATAAAATCGAATTCATATTTATCATATGATAAAGTCATAAAAATGAACAACCACGCTCAATAAAAAAAAAGATTTATTCTTCTTCACCGATTCTCTTTTTTCTTACAACACAACAACCCAAATTGGATTGTCGTAGTTTTCGAAAAAAATATCAATCCACATTTTATTTGAGTTGAGATTCAAATTTGAATTAAATTGAAGAGTAACTCTATTTTTTTTTTTTAAGAACAGTAGTAGTTCGCGCGATCGACTCGCTTTTTTCAAATTGTTTTTTTTCATTATTAAGAAAAGGTAACGAAGATAAAATGCGAGCTTGTTTTATAGCAATCGTAATTAACCGTTGTTGTTTTAAGGTCAATCTATTTACGCGTCTAGATAATATTTTTCCCTGTTCACTAATAAATCGACTAATTAAACTCATGTTTTTATAATCAATTCGATCCCCCGATTGGATCGGGGGCAAACGCTTACGAAAAGATCGCTTGGATTTCAGAAAGAGTCGCTTAGATTTATCCATGATTTGTTTATTCCTATACCGAAAATACCATTTCTTACAAAAAAGGTTTTGTTTATTCTTTTTTTTATATATGTTGTTATATAATGAAATATATGTTATATAATGTTATATGTATAGAATTTAATGCTATATATATAATTTATAGAATATATCTGAAAACATATTATTTTAAACTTTCCTTGGAAGGGTGACACACAGGTGATCCATTTTCTCTATTTCTTTATCTCTGCGTGAATCATATGTTTGCAACAACAGGGACAGAATTTTCTCAATTCCAACCGACTAGGCGTATTGTGTCGATTCTTTTGAGTAATATATCTGGAAATACCCGTTGATTCCTTATTAACACCCTTTTGATCACAACCGGTACATTCCAAAATAACAGTTATTCGGATATCTTTACCCTTAGCCATGAACCTCCTTTGGTTGGGTTTTTGATTCACTTAACTCTTCTATTTTGTGAATCAAAGCGAAGAAGAATAAAGGAACGAAAATAAAGTAGAAATTGAAAATTTAAAATCAAATTATGAAAGATTTCGTTCCAATTAATTTAATATAATACAGTAATAATTAAGTAATACAACGATTTCTAACTATATTTGAATCGCAGCAGTACAGTATTTCTGTTTTCATTTAAGTATCTTGTATGATATTATTGTGCCCCTGCCTTAGCCATTCCATTTCCATTTATAGTCTCACTATATTATTAATAGAAATGGAATTGAATTTACAATTCAATTCCATTGAAGCCTGGGCCAGATTCCGAGTTGCACTGAGGCCAAATCCACTTTTTTCTTTTTTCTAACGTATTCGATTCTAATTCGAAAAAAAGAAATCAAGAAGGGAGGGATTAATCACTGATATTTGATTGGATCTCTAATCTTTTTCATCCCTTCCCATGCCAATAATTAGAATGAAAAAAAGGGGAATATCAATGCATCCGGGAAAAAACGATTGATCTCTATCAAGAGACCCGCTAAAGCCCCGAACCATAAAGTACTTACCACTGGTGCCACGGAGAGATATGTTTTAAAATCTCGCATTTCAAATCCTCCTTCTTTTTTTATTGTAATTTGTAATACATAATTACATATAGGAATATGATCAGACGGGTATTTCGTTAATAACCACTTGGATTTGTCGGTATAAGTCCTAATTCAAATTGAAATGTACAACGATTCATTATATTTTTTTTAGAGTATTCTTTTTTTTCTTTGATATTATTATACTCTATATACATTCTATATTATACCCTCTCTATTTCTATTTTTGATTTAATCAAATATTCTTATTCTATAGAATTTCTTTATCATATTCTATATTATAGGATAGATATGAAACTAAAAAAAAAAAAGAAAAAAAAATAGCAGGATATTTGATATATATATCAACGTCGAAAAGAAAAATGTGGAAAACAAAACAAAGATTCTTTACAATGACACGGGAAACCAATAAAAAAAAGGGATGTAGCGCAGCTTGGTAGCGCGTTTGTTTTGGGTACAAAATGTCACGGGTTCAAATCCTGTCATCCCTATCCCTAACTTTTAGTTATCGTATGAACAGTGACAAGAAATCCAGTGAGACCGATTCAAATTGGACATACATACTAAATATCAATAGTTAGTATATGCGTGCAACATGGATTGGGATCACATAAAATTCATTTTTTTTAACTATTTTTGAAAATAAAGCGCTCTTAGTTCAGTTCGGTAGAACGCGGGTCTCCAAAACCCGATGTCGTAGGTTCAAATCCTACAGAGCGTGATTCTATTCTTGTTAGATTGAGAATGATACTGAAATAATGGAACCGCAGTCTAAAGTCTGAATTTGACCTCCTGTGAATTAGGATTAAAACAAAGAAATAGGAGGTCAATAAACAAAAGAGATGCTACTTAACTTAATCAAAGGTCCAACTGATCACCACGTCGGTATTGTAAATATGCAGTTACAAATAATCCAGCCAAGGTAATAGGAATTAGACCTAACACGATTCCAAATAGAAAAACCTCAATCATTTCAATTTGTTTGAAAGGGAAGGGGGGGGTAATATCTATCCTTAAATATATTAATCTGTATTAACCATGAATCTCAATGACGAAGAATTGGAAATTGACACGGCAAGGAACTATAGAATATTTAGAATAACCAAAATTTCCAACTCATTTCAAATCAAATAAGTCGTATCTTACTTAGACTGATAAATAGACCTGAGGTTATAGTTAAAACCGCTAGTAAAAAACCGAAATAACTAGTTATAGTGGGCATAAAGAAACTCAATGAAATATGTTGTTTTTATCCATATGTTTATAAAGCATTTCCCTAAGTTTCCATTTTTGAGAGAAAAATATAGGAAGATATGAAAAAAAAATACCAATAGAAAATAATTGATTCATCAATCAATTATTACAGACAAACAAAACGAAAAATATAATGAGATGGGTAAGAAATCCATTCATTATCTGAGACATCTACCCATCCTGTAATTCCAAATCAACAGATTTATTGAGCAATTTGTGAGTTGAGTAAACGAATCTAATGAAAAAAACGATTTTCATTTTTTTAATAAAATAATATTTATTATTTATATTCTATAGAATTTATTATTTATATTCTATAGAATTATATTCGATTTATTTTATTATTTAAATTATTTATTTTATTTATATTAGAAATAAAATAAATAATTTAAATAATAATAATAAATATTAAAACAAAAATAAAGAATAAGAACTTTATTGTTTAATTTTATTCAACTTTGAATTAATATAGAAGAAAATTGGAAAACTATCTATCTGGACCCCCCTTTTTTTATTTTTATTATATCTAATTTGTTCGATTTTCATTTTTTATTTTCGAACAAATTAAGAGAGTGACTCTAGAATGTCCTTTTTTTTTGAACTTATTAAATTTAGTAGTGTGTCCCATTCTTCGAATATCTATAACGCAAAGAAAAAAGGTATCAGATCCCTCGGAACTGGGTGGGGTTCCGCAATTTTTTTGTCCTTCCATATTGAATTTCAATAGAAAGCTCTATCCTTGTAATTAATCCAAGAAAGATCCTTTTTATTTATGTTTAATACAAGAACAACTAATCCAATTTTTCTTCAAAATTGGATTAGTTGTTTCGTTTTAGTATTGATTACGGTTATTTTTGTTACTTGTTACTGGACGACTAATCAATTCAATTCTTTAAAATAAAAAGGGGTTCAAACAAAAAAAACATCTTCGACAACCACAAAAAATATATTTATTTATAGATTTCACATCTAATTGAATTGTAG